GATTCCATTGAATGAATAATGGATCCAGATCCTAAAAACAATAAAGCTTTCGAATAGGCATGAGTGATTAAATGGAATAAAGCAGCCCTATAAGAACCTATACCCAGAGCTAATATAATATAACCCAATTGAGACATGGTAGAATAAGCTAAACTTCTTTTAATATCTCTTTGAGCAAGAGCCAAAGTAGCTCCTAATAATACTGTTATTACACCTATTAAGGAAATAAGATTCATTATGTAAGGTATGACTATGAAAAGAGGAAGAAGACGAGCTACAAGAAAAATTCCTGCTGCTACCATAGTAGCAGCATGTATAAGAGCCGAAATGGGAGTGGGTCCTTCCATAGCATCAGGTAACCATATGTGAAGGGGAAATTGTGCAGATTTAGCAACTGCGCCGAGGAATAAAAAAGAAGCACAAAGAGTAATAAATAAAGAATTTACTCCATTATTATGAATTAATTTAGTAACTATTTCGAACAAATCTCGAAATTCTAAACTACCCGTTATCCAATAAAATCCTAAAATTCCTAATAATAAACCAAAATCCCCTATACGATTGGTTACAAAAGCTTTTTGACAAGCACTTGCTGCAATTGGTCGTGTGAACCAAAAACCTATTAATAAATAGGAACACATTCCTACAAGTTCCCAAAAAATATAAATTTGTATTAAATTAGAACTAGTAACTAATCCCAACATAGAAGTATTGAAAAAACTCATATAAGCAAAAAATCTCAAATATCCTCGATCATGAGACATATAATTATCACTATAAATAAGAACCATGATTCCAACAGTAGTAATTAATATTGGCATAATAGAAGTAAGCGGATCAATCAAGTGTCCGAACTCTAAAGAAAAATCATTATTGACAGTCCAAGACCATAGATATTGATAGATAAAATTTCCATTTATTTGCTGAATAGAAAGATTAACAGAAAATACCATAGCTATAGTTAGCATCAAAACACTCGGAAAAGCCCACATACGTCGAATATTTTTTGTTGCTGCAGGAATAAGTAGAAGTCCAAATCCTATTAACATAGTAATAGGAAATGGAAGAAAAGGTATTATCCATGCATATTGATATGTATGTTCCATAAAAAACACAAATTTTCGTTTTTTCTTATAATTATTTCCAATTCACCAATTTGTATTGCTTTTGAAGAAAACAATAAAAAAATGAAAAAAAAAAGATATGAAACCTTAAATATTCTTATTTTACATTTTTCTTACTTTTTTCAGATATTTCAAAAATTTGAAAAAGTTATAAATTGTTGCTTAAATGCTTTATCCAAATAGCTCAATATAGAGTCATTTTTTAGTTATTAATTTTTTAACTAAAATATTCATTTTTTTTTTGAAGTATAAATTTTTTTTTTATATTTTTTATAAAAAAAAGAGAAGGAGAATATGATATTAAAAAAAATTTTGCCACTAGACTAGAATTGTATTCTAGTAATATATAACTATATCATATACTATAGTAAGCAAAGAAAAAGTAAGAAAAGTAAGCAAAAATAACTATACCAATATCAGTAGAATATGGATACAGATATATAGTTTGCATCAATAAATCAACTAATTCTTCGAGTAATTTTTTTAAATTACCTAATTTCTATTTTTTATGAAATTGATTGATTGGATTGAAATCCAATAAGATAAGAAAATATCAGAAATCTTATAAAAATCCTTACTTCTTATATTCTAGAACTGAATAAAAAAAAACGTAAAATGAAAGTTCCTTTTCTTAGCTAACGGAATGTCTTGTTTAACATATTAACTACTAGAAAATTCCTTTTAAAATTTTTCTTTCTTTTCCTCTATTTTTTCCTAGTTTATTATATATCTAACACACATGTATATATAAACAATATATTTGTATTGTTAAAAAAAAAAAAAAAGATTATCGACGAAATTAAATATAATATATAAAATGACTAAAACTAAAAAAAAACGATCCATATTGATCAATACATGTCTTTCACATACAACAATAAAAAGGAAGAACTCTTTTTTTTATGGCAGTTCCAAAAAAACGTACTTCTATATCAAAAAAACGTATTCGTAGAAATATTTGGAAGAAAAAGGGAAACTTAGTTGCAATAAAAGCCTTTTCTTTAGCAAAGTCAGTTTCTACGGGAAATTCAAAAAGTTTTTTTGTTCGGCAAACAAATAAGAAAATCTTGGAATAATTTGAATTCCGTGATTAAAAGAACTTTTCCATATATAAAATATGAAAATTTTTCATTAACTTATCCATTTATTTACCTCCTCAAGATTAGTTAGAACTAGCAGCTATTTTATGTCGAATATTAACTTATCTGTCTGCTAGTTTGGTTCTAAGTATTATTTTATTTCTTTTCCCAGTAGAAATTTTTTTTCCATTAGGAAAAGAAATAAAATGTAATTATAATGAATATTAAAACTGTTTTATTATATGTCTATCTCAAGATCAAAATTAAAATTATGTACATAACAAACAACAAAATATAATTATTATATATATATATTTTCTATATAATCACTATATAATTAGAATAATTAATTAAATTACACTAAATACATTAATAAAGTAGACTAAAAACAAGATTTTTATTTTTATAAAACGAGTTTTTTAATTTCTAATTTCATTTACTAAATTTAGTAATTATATTTTGATATGTATAAAATAATCCTATTTATTTAATTTATATTTCTTTTTTTTTTTTGATAAAAAAGATCTTTCTAAGTTTTCTAAGTGTTATTAAAACAAAAAAAGAATACTTTAGTTTAAACAAAAGAGTTTAAAAGAACCCTTATTCATCCATTTCCTAACCGATAACTATATCGGATTCTAGAATCTACATCTAGACGATTCAACATGAATTGACTATTATTATTTCAAGTAAGTAAGCCGCTATGGTGAAATTGGTAGACACGCTGCTCTTAGGAAGCAGTGCTAGAGCATCTCGGTTCGAGTCCGAGTGGCGGCATACTCTAAAAGAGATAGAATAGATCTTATAATGTATTTAATTCCCGATTTCAATTCTGTAATGAGACCCTTTTTATGTATGATATTTGCGACTTTAGAACATATATTAACTCATCTCTCTTTTTCGATCGTTTCAATTGTGATTGCGATTCATTTGATGATTCTATCAGTTCATGAAATCATCGGATTACGCCATTCGTCGGAAAAAGGAATGTTAGCTTCTTTTTTTTCTCTAACAGGATTATTAGTTATTCGTTGGATTTCTTCGAGACATTTTCCATTAAGTAATTTATACGAGTCATTAATCTTCCTTTCGTGGAGTTTTTCCATTATTCATATGGTTTCCAAGCTATGGAATCAAAAAAATGATTTAAGCATAATAACCGCGCCAAGTGCCATTTTTACTCAAGGTTTCGCTACATCTGGTCTTTCAAGTAAAATGCATCAATCAGCAATATTAGTACCTGCTCTACAATCTCAGTGGTTAATGATGCATGTAAGTATGATGTTATTGAGCTATGCGGCTCTTTTATGTGGTTCGTTATTATCAGTCGCTTTTTTAGTCATTACATTTCGAAAAAACATCGATATTTTTTTTAGAAGCAAAAATTTATTAATATTAATTAAGTCATTTTTCTTTGGGAAGATCGAATACTTGAACGAAAAAAGAAGTGTTGTTAAAAGCACTTCTTTTCTTTCATTTCCAAATTATTATAAATATCAATTAATTCAACGTTTGGATTATTGGAGTTATCGTGTTATTAGTTTAGGGTTTACCTTTTTAACCATAGGTATTCTTTCTGGAGCAGTATGGGCTAACGAAGCATGGGGGTCTTATTGGAATTGGGACCCCAAGGAAACTTGGGCATTTATTACTTGGACCATATTCGCGATTTATTCACATACTAGAACAAATCAAAGTTTGCACGGTACGAATTCGGCACTTGTAGCTTCTATAGGATTTCTTATAATTTGGATATGCTATTTTGGGATCAATCTATTAGGAATAGGTCTACATAGTTATGGTTCATTCACATAAAATCTAATTAAATTGTAGAAATTACATGCGGAATAAGTAAGACACATATAACGGAAATTTGTGTGAGTTTTTAAGAACTGTTTGAATCTTAATTCAAACAGTTCTTAAAAACTTGGGATACATCTTTCTAATTCACTTTATTATTTTTTTTTTTTCGTTGTACAGCGAATAGTTTCAAAAATATTATAATTGAAAATTATAAGACTTTCTATCTCATTAAGAAAAAAAACTATCTATGAAAATAATTAGATAGGATAGCTTGTATCTTGTCAACTGATAAAGAAAGAACGAAATCGGGATAAATACCAATTCCTATTACGGGTAAAAGGATACAGATTGAAACAAATAGTTCTCGTGGTCCAGAATCCACGAAATTTGAGTTTAGAACATTGAAAAAATTGTATCCATAAAACATTTGCCGTAACATAGATAACAAATAAATAGGAGTTAATATCATTCCAATTGCCATTACAAGGGTAATTACTATTTTTGGCATTAAAAGATATTTTGGACTGGTAATTAGTCCAAAAAATACTACTAATTCCGCAACAAAACCACTCATTCCCGGCAATGCAAGAGAAGCCATCGAGAAACTACTAAACATGGTAAATATTTTTGGCATTGGAATGGATATTCCCCCCATTTCGTCGAGATAAACAAGACGTATTCTATCACAACTCATTCCTACCAAGAAAAAAAGTGCAGCACCAATAAATCCATGAGAGAGTATTTGTAAAATGGCTCCGTTGAGTCCCATGTCGGTTATAGAACCAATTCCTATAATTGTGAAACCCATGTGCGATACAGAAGAATAGGCTATTCTTTTTTTTTGATTGCGTTGACCAAGCGAGGTTGAAGCTGCATAAATTATTTGGATTGTCCCCACTATCACTAACCAGGGAGAAAATATAGAGTGAGCATGTGGTAATAATTCCATATTGATACGAATCAATCCATATGCTCCCATTTTTAATAAGATTCCCGCTAGAAGCATACATGTACTGTAATGTGCTTCTCCATGGGTATCTGGTAACCATGTATGTAGGGGTATAATCGGTGATTTGACAGCATAAGCAATAAGGAAGCCCAAATAGAATATTATTTCTAATGTTACAGGATATGACTGATTAGCTAATCTGTCAAAATCCAATGTCGGTTCATTGGAACCATATAAACCCATACTTAGAACTCCTATTAAGAGAAAAATGGAACCCCCCGCAGTGTACAAAATAAACTTTGTAGCCGAGTACAAACGTTTCTTTCCTCCCCACATAGATAAAAGTAAGTAAACAGGAATTAATTCTAACTCCCACATGATAAAAAAAAGTAAAAGATCTCTAGAAGAAAATAATCCTATTTGACCACTGTACATTGCTAACATCAGGAAATAGAACAATCGCGAATTTCGAGTAACAGGCCAAGCTGCTAAAGTAGCTAAAGTAGTGATAAATCCTGTTAGTAAAATAGGTCCTATGGAAAGTCCGTCGATTCCCAGTCTCCAGTGAAAATTGAAAATATTTATCCATTTAGCATCCTCTTCTAATTGAATTAATGGATCATCCAATTGGAAATGATAACAGAAGACATAGGTTGTTATAAGGAGTTCTAATAAACAAATACATATTGTATACCATCTAAATACCTTATTCCCTTTCTGAGGGAGAAAGAAAATTGAGGAACCCGCAAATATTGGCAAAACTACAAGTATTGTTAACCAAGGGAAATAACTCGTGATAAAGACAAGATGCGTTTTGACCAAAAAGCCCGTGCTCAAGAAAATATATTCTTTTGAGCACGGGCTTTTGTCGGTAAAAAGGAATCAAACGATTCAAGTGGAATTTATTATAACGTATCAATAAGATAGACCCATGCTGCGAGTTGTTTCATGCCATAAATAAACACGGACACTCAAAAAATCTGTTGGACAGGCAGATTCACATCTTTTACAACCTACACAGTCTTCCGTTCTTGGCGCGGAAGCAATTTGCTTAGCTTTACATCCGTCCCAAGGTATCATTTCCAATACATCTGTGGGGCAGGCTCGTACACATTGAGTGCACCCTATACATGTATCATAAATTTTTACTGAATGTGACATTGGGTCTATAAATTCCAGTTTTGAACATAAAAAATTTTCGATCTGGTAAAGTAAAAAAAAAATAATAATAATAAATAATTATATAATTTATTATTTATATTTTCTTTATATATGGAAACCAGATGAATCAATGATTTATCAAAAAAAATCTTAAGAATCAAAATTTTTATAAATTTGTTCATCAGAAGGTACCAAGAGACTTTGATTTATCTTTCGACAACCATGATCATATGAGTCGCATGAATCACACGTGCAACTTCACGTTGACTAATAGATCGTCAATATTTCAATATAAATATATATTGAAATATTACTATACATAAAATATTAGTATACATATTAGTATTATTTCTAGATAAATATATAAAAGACACTGAAATGATATTTTATAGAAAGTTTTTTCTACAATTTCTATATATATATTCTATTTATATGTATTTATATTATAGGTATGGCTAATTTTTCAACAAACTTGATTGATTAATACGAGTTGATTTTCTGTTACGATAGATCGACGAAACAATAGCTAGCCCAATAGCAGCTTCTGCCGCTGCAATTGCTATAATAAAGATTGAGAAAATCTCGCCTTTTAATTGGCGACTATCAAATATATCAGAAAATAGTACGAGATTCATATTAACCGAATTTAGTATAAGTTCAAGACACATAAGTGCTCTAACCATGTTTCGACTTGTGATCAATCCATAGATACCGATTGCAAATAAATAGACACTCAAAAAAAGTACATGTTCGAACATCATTGACTAACTCCTGATCAACCTCGATTCGTTTCAATATGAACAAAAATTCAACCAAGTTGATTGACTAGAATTGAGCGATTACATAAAAAAGGGAATATTGACAGTAGATTAAACTACATTTTTTTTTTTTTATTATAACTAAACTATTTATTATTGACGAGCCATAGTAATGGCCCCTATCAAAGAAACTAAAAGGATTATCGAAATTAGTTCAAACGGAAGATAAAAATCCGTTGATAAATGAATTCCAATTTGTTGAACGTTGTTTATAAAGTCTTGCTCTATAATCTGATTTGATCTTGTAGTCCAAATGATTCCGTACCATGACGTATCTGCAATAGTAGTAATTAGTGAAAAAAGAATACTTATACAAACCAGTGAAGTGACTCCATCTCCAATAGTCCAAAGATAGGAGTCATTAGAATATTCTGAACCATTCACGAACATAACAGCAAATATGATTAAGACATTTATGGCTCCCACATAAATAAGAAGCTGGGCGGCAGCTACAAAAAAGGAGTTTGATGAAATATAGAATAAGGATATACAAACAAGAACCGATCCCAACGAAAAGGCGGAATAAATTGGATTAGTAAACAATACTACTCCTAGACCTCCTAATATAAGAAATGATCCCAGAAATACTACGAGTATATCATGTATTGGTCCAGGTAAATTCATTATGTATAAGAGAAAAATCAGTCAAAATGTTTCATGACCTTACTAAATAGTCCAGGAAAGAGAGGGGTGTTCCCCTTATTTTTTTTCTTATATATGATGAGTTTTTAATGCAATTAAATCTTAATATGGATGGATTACTGTGGATATAGATAAAGTTATTAAAATTATCGGCCAATCTTTTCTTTTTTCTTTTAGAGATTCTAATTTTTTAATATTTTAAAATAATTAAGAAAATACATATTCACAGTTTAAATCAAAGAGTGATTCTCAATAATCAATAGTTAATAAAATAAGTTTATTAGGTTCTCATAAAAAAAAAGATGTTTCTGTTTATCTTTAATATAAATAAATATTAGTAATCAGTAATCGTTCTTGAATCAAGGGGTTTATCTTTATCCATTTTGATTTGACTGGAATTCATAATTGTTTGAATTGTGTAATCTCCAATTACTGACATTGGTAACCGACCTAATGCAATTTGATTATAATTTAATTCGTGACGATCATAAGTTGAAAGTTCATATTCTTCAGTCATTGATAAACAGTTTGTTGGACAATACTCGACACAATTACCACAAAATATACAGACTCCAAAATCAATACTATAATTAAACAATTGTTTCTTTTTAATCTCTCTTTTAAACCTCCAATCAACAACGGGTAGATCTATGGGACATACACGAACACATACCTCACAAGCAATACATTTATCAAATTCAAAATGAATTCGACCGCGGAAACGTTCTGATGTGATCGATTTTTCATAAGGATATTGAATAGTTATAGGTAAACGATTTGTATGGGATAGGGTAATTATGAAACTTTGACCAATGTACCTTGCCGCCCGTATTGTTTGTTGACCAAAATTTATGAACCCGGTCACCATAGGGAACATATTGTAGATCTCCGTGAATAATTTGATGTTTCTTTCTCTTGTTTAAGATCAGTTATGAATGGAGAATATCATTATCTTATTCTATTCTTTATAGGTAAATAAGTTGGAAAGAAGTTGTCAATAATAGATTACCCAGAGAAATAGGTAAAAGAAATTTCCATCCAAAATTTAAAAGTTGGTCCATTCTCAGTCTAGGTAAAGTCCATCTTGCTGTGATAGGAATGAACAAAAACAAATAAGCTTTAGCTAATGTAATAAATATACCAATTGTTATTCCAAAAACTCCTGTCATTTTATTTATTCCGAAAAATTCAGGAATAGATATATACGGAATAGAGAAATTCCACCCGCCTAAGTAAAGAACTGTTATAAATAATGAAGAAACTAATAAATTTAGGTAAGAAGCAAGGTAAAATAGAGCATATTTAATACCCGAATATTCTGTTTGATAACCTGCTACTAATTCCTCCTCTGCTTCTGGTAAATCAAAAGGTAATCTCTCACATTCTGCTAGAGAAGAAATTAGAAAAACAACAAACCCTATAGGCTGGCGCCACAGATTCCACCCCCAAAAACCATATTTTGACTGTGACTCAACTATATCAACTGTACTTGAACTGTTAGATAATCATAGTCGATAATAACATTACTGTTCATATCGCTATTTCAAAACCGTACATGAGACCTCAGCTTCATACGGCTCCTCTATGGTCACAAATAAATGTAAGTACTTGTTTGGTATTATTGTAATTTTTAGATTCGAATTCTAATACCGGGAAGTCCAAAATTAGACCAACGAAATTCCGTCTGCTAGAATAAAAAGCGCTTCCGAATTGATCTTTTCCATTAAAATTACAATTTCTCTTTATTCGGTAATAACTTAATCCTTAAATAAAATACTCGTTATATCAATAAATTAGGTTTTATCAATAACTCTAAAGAAAGAATTAGTTAGAAAGAATTGATCATTAATTCCAAATTTATGATTAAGAATTCCATGTATGTATATAGTAGATATGAATATTGAATGGGGAAAAGAAATAAGAAATAAATATCTTGTATCGTATTTTTTTGTTTCATTTTTCCCATTCGATATTTTGCATTCTATTTCTTTTGCTCCTGTCCTATTCTTCTTTCTCAGAGGAGAGGGGGTACTCTGAAAAAAAAATAAAGGATTAATTCGTTTTTTATAGTCATTTCTTTAATCAGTGAATAGGAGCATACTCGAGATCGGAATCGTGGAGAAGTACTACTTGGTCATTTCTACCAACTTAAAGTCCTCATTATGATTCGTTTTATCCAAAGCTTTATGCAAAAAAATCCTTTTTTTTATCTTAAATTATCTCCATTACTAATCTTTTGTGTACCTTGGTGTTCCTAACTGTCCACTGATTTTTTATTGATCTCCAGTATGATAATAAATACAAGACAGTAGTAGAAACCCCATACGGGTGATCTTTTGTACCCGCTTCAAGATATGATAATTGGTCAAAGAATCTTAACCTTGGGGTAAACAGTTTATACTGCTTATGTTTCTATTCTCGTACATAGAGAATGAGATTTAATCCTCTTACTGCAAATTTATAAGCAGTTTGCTTTTACTCATCTAACTATCTAGCTTAATTCATCAACCCTAATGATAAATAAAAATGATAAATAAAAAAAGAAAATATCCATTGAATATATTCAATTTCTTTATTCTATTTCTAGTTCTAGAAAAGAGGGAAAATAATAATGTTTTGCCGAATCACACGTAGAGATATTGATAACACACATAGAGTTAATGGTATTTCATAACTGATAGATTGAGCAGCAGCCCGTAGACCACCTGAAAAAGAATATTTATTATTCGACCCATATCCTGACATAAGAAGTCCAATAGGGGCAATACTTGAAATGGAGATCCATAAAAAAACGCCTATACTAAGATCGGCCAAAACAAGGTGATATCCAAAAGGAATTACTAAATAACTTAGTAGAACAGATATGACCGCTATAGACGGTCCCGCGCTGAACAAACGAATATCTCCTCTAGATGGGAGGAGATCTTCTTTAAAAACTAATTTGGTTCCATCTGCTATAGCTTGAAGAATTCCCAATGGACCGGCATATTCAGGCCCAATGCGTTGTTGTATTGCTGCAGATATTTCTCTTTCTAACCACACAATTACTAGTACCCCTATTGTTATTCCCAATATAAGGGTGAAAATAAGAACAAAGATCCATATGAGTCCATAGACTTCTTTTAAAGATTCCGATCTAGAAAAAGAATTTATAGCTTGTATTTCCGCTTCTGTTATATCAATTATCATTTCAACGATCAACTTCTCCCATAATGATATCTATACTACCTAATATCGTCATGATATCTGCCAATTTCATTCTTTTAACTAGTTGAGGGAGAATTTGCAAATTGATAAAACCGGGTGGACGAATTTTCCATCTCCAAGGGAAAACACTACTATCTCCTATCAAATAAATTCCTAATTCTCCTTTTGGGGCTTCTACTCTCACATAAAGTTCTTGCTTCGACAATTCAAAATTGGGTGAAAGTTTTTTAGTAATAAATCTATATTCAAAATTATTCCATTCGGAATTTTTTGCTTTATCAAAACGTCGGACTTCTAAATTCTCATAAGGTCCTCCAGGAATTCCTTCTAGAGCCTGTTGAATAATTTTTATAGATTCCTTCATTTCACCGATTCGTACTAAATAACGAGCTAGCGAATCTCCTTCTTTTTGCCATTGGACTTCCCAATTAAATTTATTGTAACACTCATAACTATCAACTTTACGAAGATCCCATTGGATTCCAGAAGCCCGTAACATTGGTCCTGATAAACCCCAATTTATTGCCTCCTCTCTACCAATAATGCCCACTCCTTCAACGCGTTCCAAAAAAATAGGATTACGCGTAATAAGTTTTTGATATTCAACAATTCCTGTTAAAGAATAATCGCAAAAATCCAAACATTTCTCTATCCAGCCATAAGGTAAATCGGTAGCAACTCCCCCAATACGGAAATAATTATGCATCATTCGCATACCTGTAGCGGCTTCGAATAGATCATATAACAATTCCCTTTCTCTGAAAATATAGAAAAAGGGAGTCTGTGCACCGATATCTGCCATAAAAGGTCCAAGCCATAATAAATGAGAAGCTATACGACTCAGTTCTAGCATAATTATTCTAATGTAACTAGCTCTTTTAGGTACTTGAACGCTTTCTAATCGTTCTGGTGCATTTACTGTTATTGCTTCTGTGAACATAGTGGCTAAATAATCCCACCGTGTTACATAAGGCAAATATTGTATAATTGTTCGATTTTCCGCTATTTTTTCCATCCCTCTATGTAAATAACCCAATATAGGTTCACAATCAATAACATCTTCACCATCGAGAGTAACAATTAGTCGAAGAACACCATGCATTGATGGGTGGTGAGGACCCATATTCACTATCATGAGATCCTTTCTTGTAGCTGGTACAGTCATAACTTTTCTTCCTTAATTCAATTCAGTATTCCATGAATTTAGCAAAATGAAGTTGATCAAAATGCAAAATTTAATAACTAAAGAAAAAATTAAAACTAATCTTAAACTTAAAATTAACGAGTTTTTGACTCCCGAATACCCAACTGGTTAATCAATTTCTTATAACGTACTTGATTTTTCTTTGACAAATAATCCAACAGCCGTTGACGTTTTCCCAGAATTTTTCGTAGACCTCTTTGTGATAAAAAATCTTTTTTATGTAATTTTAAATGTGAAGTAAGTCTTTGTATCTTATCAGTGAAACTAAATACTTGAAATTCAATAGATCCACAGTTTTTTTCTTTTTCTTGTCGAATAGCCGAGATGAATGAATTTTTTACCATAAAACCAAAATTTTCTTTTTTTTTTTTCTTTTACGCGAATTTTACCGATCAGGAAAAATAAAAATATTTATTATACGTGTTATTTGCAGTTATTTGAATTTAGTACAAAAAAATTTATCATTTCTTCATATAGAATTTTTTCTATCCAAATCAAATTGAAAATTTGATTTGGATAAAAAGGAACGATCCATTTTTTTTTTTTAGATTTTCCTATTCAGGAAAGAAAATGTTTTTTCGATAAAGAAAAATAGATATAAGATATAGAGGAAATATACTATGTTATATTTATATTTATTATATACTATTAATACAATTAAAGAATTTAAATATAATTAAATAATTTTAAAGAATTCTGAATCGTGGATACATATGTATTCTTGATATACTGAAATTACTGCCATTATTGGTATCAAACCAATAACGATTCATACAAGCTAAATCTTCTAATCGATAATTGGGCCAAAGAAAAAATTTGAATTTAATGAATTTCTTTGTATATGTATTAAGATGTTTTTCCTTATTCAAAAATTGTCCACAGTTGTTTATGTTGTTTTGATTACATAATATTGGATTTCCACCCATAATATTCCAATTCTGAGAATTAAAACAAATGAAAATTCTCAATTCTCTACGACGTCTGGGGGATAGAATATTTTCAGGAACAAGGAAATCATAATAATTTTTGTTTTTAGTCATAAGTATATTGCTGTGTTGTGCAACAGATTCATGAAATTTTTTTTTATCAACATATTCTTTTTTTATTATGTATTTTCCATCAGTTTGGCGTTTAGTCTTATCAACCAATGAAATACCTATGGTTTGATATATAATATCTTTTCCATCCCTTTTCATAGATAGACGAATTGGTTCGACAATAAATATGCCTCTTTTTACCAATTCTGTAAGAGTTAGATCTTTCTGAATCAACATTACATTTAGATGCATCTCTCCTCTTTGAATTGAAGATATAGCCATTTCCTTTGGATCCATCAGTCTAAGTAGAAGACAATATACCTTTATATTATTGATGATTCTTTGATTCAAGAGATCATCCCATCTTAATTGAAAAAGAAAATATTTTTTCAAGAAGAAATTGAGTTCTGCTTCTTTCTTGCTCTTAGATTGTTTTTTTTTTCTACCTTTTTTAATGTCTGTTCCTGTATAATCTGTCTCAACATCTTTTTCATTTTGTTTTCGTAAATCTAATACAAGATTTCCTTGACCTTGTTGTTCATTTTTTTTTTTTACATTGATCTTTTTACTTTTACTAATACTAATATTTTCATAGAAATAAAAATGAAAAATAAGTAATTTGGTAGGTATGATCCACGGTTTTATTTTATACGCATTAAAAAGTAGTACAAATTCTGGGAAAAACCAAGGTTTCAGATTTGATATGCTACAATAGAATTTTTCTTGATTCATTCCCATCCAATCAAAAAAGGAATTTTTTTTAAATTTTTGATAATTTAGATTTTTAGTATTTTTATGAATCTTGGTATTATGAATCTTGGTGTTGATAGGCGTATTGGCCCGGGTCTCGATATCAATATTATTTCTAATACAGAAATGGGGAATTTTATAATTTAAAAATAGTCTATCCATATTTTTGTCCGTATTAATGAGAAATCTTTTTTCTAGATAATTATTAATAACTATCCTTATCAATCCATAAAATGGTTCGGGTTTTAGTGTATTGAAATTAGATGAAATTTTTTTGTTTTCCACTTCTTGTAATTGGAACGTCGATTCATAAATATATGAGTTTTTATTATCCTCAAAATTTATATATTTATATGATAAAATATCATATCCGAAATGTTTTTTCCATTTGTCTTTTTGACTCATCAATGAATTTACTGCATAGTAATTTTCTTTCATATAATGAATTAATTGGTCTTTTTCTTTTTTATATAAATCCGATTTCGTTGAGTCTTTTTTTTGAATTATACGACATTGGTTGGCCCTATTTTGCCATTTTTTTGGTACTAAATAAGACCACTTAGTCTGAGATAAATTATATTGATAATGACCCCTTAACCACATTTTCCATTTATTCATTCTATACTTATGTATTTTCTTATGCTTTGGTTTGGAACCAAATATTCCTTGTGTTGTACAATAATTCTTTATTATATCTGTAAGAAAAGGATAGGTGTTATGATATTGAAGTACAGATTTCAAAGCATATTTGTTAAGTAATTGATTTTGCGAGAATTTGTAAAATATATATGCTTGAGACAAAGAAGATAAGTCCCAATAAATATTAGAATTTTTGTTGCTAATACTAAAATTAGTATTATAAAAAAGATTATAAAACGACTTTTTTATAGTCGAAATAAAGTTCATTATTTTTTGATTTGTCTTTTCAATTCCTTCTTGATTTGTTTTATCATTATAAATGTATTTAGTTAAAATTTTGTTTGTTGATTTAAAACTTGGAATCTTAATGATACATAGTAATAGATTCATGTATATTTTTTCAATGAAAGATTTTATAAAATAATGCGATTTACGTATTAATCGGATATTTTTTCTTTTAAATATTTGCCAAATATCCTTCTGTAATTCCGATCTTTTATCATCATAAGTTAGAACCATTTTTTTCTTGTCTTTTGTGATTCCTTTTATTTGACTCCTAATTGTGATTGTCTTATTAGCAAGATCTTTCATTTTTGTTTCGATGAGTGAATAATTTGCATTTCCACAATTCAGGAATTGATTTGAAATCGTCGATTCGCGAAGAATCTGATTATTTATATTAGAATCTCTTCCATTTTTATTTTTAGTCGATTCATATATTTTAACTCTACTCGATTTTAATATGGGTTTTACTTTTTCAAGTTCTTTCATTATTAGGTCCATAAATAGAATTATTTTGATGACCCATCTTGTTTTTTTTTTTGAAACTTTTAGAACCCCATTTCCTCTTTCTTTGAAAACTCTTATAACTTGTAAAATTTTCTTTTTCGCTTTTATCGTTTTTTTTTTGAGTTCTTTAAAAATGGGTTCAAAGAAAGAAGGTCGTTTTCGGGGAGGCCCAAAAGGTAGCTCTGCTTCTCTTCCCCAAACTGTTAAAAAACAAAAGTGATCTTTTTTCTCTTTTTTTTGCCTTTTCTGATCTCCATGATTAAATCGTACCTTAGATTTTTGCCAAGGTTTCAGACAAAAAGGAAATAGAATCTTTATTTGAATACCCTCGCTTAACCAATTTTTGGGAAATCCCGTTTCTGCTAATTGAACACCATTATAAGTACATTTAACATGCATTTCTCCATTCCATTCCTTCCAATCCTCGTACCATTCGGGGAATTGAAACAATAACATACGACTAATATTTTTAGCTATTATTAATACGGGAAATAGAACATATTTTCTAAGAAAAGATTGGGTTACTAATATTAAACCTCTTATTGCTTGAGTAAATAGAAAGTTATCCCAAGCCTCTGATATTGCTATTCGTTCATTTTCCTCTTTTTTCTCTTTGTTTGTTTTCTCGTTTTCTTTTGTATGTTCTTGCTCAAAATAATCAATTTGAGATTCTGAGGTTTTCCCTAACCAATTCCTAATTTTAAATATATTAAAAAACGAAAAAAAAAATGTTTTGTCTATTCGATCCAAAAAAAGTGGAGAATGCACATTTGCTTGAAATATTTTCAAGATAATTGTTTTACGTCTTTGAGCACGCATAGATCCTTTGATTATACCACGGCGAAAATCCGATTGTTGTGAATAACGTATCAAAGCCACCTCGTCTTCTTCATCACTAGTATTACTAGTAGTATTATTAGTAGCACTCGAATTAGTACTCTGATCATTATCAGTATCAGTATAAATTATTATGCGTTTCCCTTTTCTTGACCGAATTTCAGGGTCTTCCAGCGATTCTTCGTCATCTTCTTCTTCCAAATCATCTGTTAATTTGTATGACCATCTAGAGACCTTTTTACTAATTTCTTCCATTCCAATAGAATTTTTTCTAATTTTTATTAGATCATTTGGATCAGTTGTAATTACATCGAATAAAAATTTAAAAGAGTTTATTTTACTTTCTGAATCTATTCCTTGCACACGTTCAAAATAAAATTTTTCAATTGAGGTTAAGGAATCCTCAATGGAATTCGATAAAAATTTCTCATCAGAATCAAACCTATTCTTTTTATGTTTATGTTCAAAGGTTTGAGAATTTTTAGGAAATAGACCATGAATTTTATTTATCCACAATATTTCTAAGGAATCCACTCTTGAAGTTATTAAATCAGTCATGATTTCATCTGAATCCACATTTTTTATTGTTCCGCGATAAGGTCCATTCAAAAAGGGATCATACATTTTGGGTAAATATTCTTGTTCATGCTCATCATCACATAATCTGGTTCTTTTTTCTAGTATATTTAAAGCAAAAGATCCTTTCTCTTTTTCTAAATTTTGTATTCTACTTAAAAATTCGTTCCTTAAGTTGTATTTTTTTTGTTCGTTATTATAAATCCAATAATTATATAGCTCTTCGTGGTATAGTTTTTCTGTCGTGTAGAAAGAAATTTTTCGCTCTATCATTTCTGAAAAGGTTGATAAACTTGGCGGATATGTAAAAGAGATTCGATTTTTTCCTTTATTTGGGCATATATAAAAAAAATATTGTGCCATTTCATTTCGTATAGCATTTTCAAACCTATCATTTTTTAAATATCTCAATGGGCGGTTCCATCGTTTATAATCGAAAAGAAAAGTTAAAATAGGTTTTTCAAACCAAAAATAAGTTTTCTCTTCTTTAAGTTTTCCCAATTCCCAATTATCTTGATGGATATCAAGATAAGAATCTTCGTAAACCGGGCTATCTTTGTCTTCTTTAGTGGATCCCTCTTGTTCCTGTTTCGTCTTCTTCGTTTCGTAAGTTGTTTCTACATCGCTTTCTTCCGTTTCTGAGGTTTCTTTCAGTTTCTTAGTACCAATAGGCGATGGCATTCTGCCTAAATAGTAGACACAGGTGATAAATAAGAGAATACTAAAGATTCTAGCCATAGAATTTCTCAATTCTGACACAAGGTACTTATTAGATCGAATCAAATGATTTTGCCGTATCCAGAATAATACCAATCCAACCCATTTCATGAATAAAATGTGACCAATTAACCAACCAACAAAACTACTTGTTACAAATAACATCTT